ATATTTATTTGTTTATAAACTCTCCTGGGGGGTGGGTAATACCTGGAATAGCTATTTACGATACTATGCAATTTGTACGACCAGATGTGCATACAGTATGCATGGGGTTAGCTGCCTCCATGGGTTCTTTTCTCCTGGTCGGAGGAGAAATTACCAAACGTCTAGCATTCCCTCACGCTTGGCGCCAATGAGGTTTTTATTTGAAAGAAAAAAGAAGACTATGCCTTCGCCATATGAATATTAAGATGAATATTAAGTAACAATAGCATGGCACTTCGAATTCGATATGAGAATTTTTTTCAAAACGTTAAATTATGTATCGAGAGAGTAGTATGAGATAAAAAAGATTTCCGATTTTCTCTTATCTATCGGGAGTCCATCCAGTTCAGCGTCACAAACTTTTTTTGTTTTCACACCGGGAGACTCTTAACAAAATTTTTGTTATGAAAGAGCGCGAAAACAAGATTTTGATCGAATCAAAAAGAAACTTTGGGATTGCTGAATCACAGACAACGAAATTAAATATATACAGCAACGGAGCCATCATAGTATTTTGGAAATCCTCTCAAAGGAAGGGTGGCTTTTTGATCATTTACCTATCTGCCCCAGGTCTGATAGATTTTCTTCCTTTTTTCTCTTTCTTCAATGTAGGGTAAGGGTCAATTTTATTGTAGAGCCGTATGCAATGCACAAATTATGCCTGTACGGTTGTTCAATTCTATCTTTTTTTTTATTAGTTTTCTCTTCGCTTCATCATGCGAGATAAAGAAACCTTTTATTATGATCATCAGGGTAATGATCCATCAACCTGCTAGTGGTTTTTATGAGACACAAGTGGGAGAATTTATCTTGGAAGCGGAAGAACTGCTGAAACTGCGTGAAACCATCACAAGGGTTTATGTACAAAGAACGGGTAAACCATTATGGGTTGTATCCGAAGACATGGAAAGAGATGTTTTTATGTCAGCAACAGAAGCACAAGCTTATGGAATTATTGATCTTGTAGCAGTTGAATGAAAATAATGTAACATACATGGATTTCACGTAAATCCATGATTTGAGATTTAATCTCCGATCCGAGGTTCTTAATTCTCTTAAATATAAGTAATTCATAATCAAATCATCCGGTTAGGATCAATCTAAACCAGCCCATTCATTATGTATACGATTCAACATGCCAACGATTAAACAACTTATTAGAAATACAAGACAGCCAATCAAAAATGTCACAAAATCCCCCGCCCTTCGGGGATGCCCTCAGCGCCGAGGAACATGTACTAGGGTGTATGTGCGACTCGTTTAGATCGTGAGCTGGCACAAAAAAACTGCTTTTACAGTATCAATGATCAGTATCGCTGAAATAGAATGGAAGAAGGAATTTCATCCACTATATAAAAAAATCTATCATATCTCTTCATTGTGTATGAAATTTATGGTTTTCGTTGGTGCAAATCCAATCACCTCAATTTAAGGTGAGAGACAATTTTCCATTGATAGCAAACGGTTATCTATTAAGCGGAAGAAATCTTATTTAAAAAAGAAAAAGATTAGGTCCCCACTTTGGCAAGAACGGACTAACAGGGTCAGCTACCCAGCTAACTTTCATAATTAAATACCGTTACTGTATAGGTAGATCTCATTGTGAAAGACCTATTATTGGATAATTCATGGGTAGAGCCAAAGAGTGGGAACTATACAAGTTCCCAATAACATAAAGTAAAGGCTCCGGTGTATAGAAAAGACCTCACCGTTTAAGAAGTAACCATAAAAACGATGGAACCCATCTTCTTTTTTTATTTACTCTATTTTTAGACACCTAACAGAAGACAATTTCGTATTTCGCAGTGAAATATCTAAAAAAATGGTGGTCGGGGAGGTTATAGTAGCCAAAGCCATTGGAATTTTAATTTTATACATTGGAAAAATCCGTTTTGTTATTAATAGACTAGGAAAGGGGAAAAGAATAACTGAAAGAACGGAAATCAATTAGTTATTCATCAAAGGTTCATTTATTCAATGACTAGAATTAAACGGGGATATGTAGCTCGGAGACGTAGAACAAAAATGCGTTTATTTGCATCAAGCTTTCGAGGAGCTCATTCAAGACTTACTCGAACTATTACTCAACAGAAAATAAGAGCTTTGGTTTCGGCTCATCGGGATAGGGATAGGCAAAAGAGAAATTTTCGTCGTTTGTGGATCACTCGAATAAACGCAGTAATTCGCGAAAATAGAGTAACTTATAGTTATAGTAGATTAATACACGATCTATATAAGAAACAGTTGCTTCTTAATCGTAAAATACTTGCACAAATAGCTATATTCAATAGGAATTCTTTTTACATGATTTCCAATGAGATCATAAACGAAGTAGAATCCACCGGAATAATTTAAACGGAGTTCCCCGGAGAATGAACTCCGGGAGGATAGAAATTACTATGAGTAAATATTTTAAAATATTCAAAATGAATAAACACGTTCAATAAAAAAGTTTATTCTTTTCCGATTTAGTATTTATATTACGACACGATAACTCAATCTAGATTCTCGGATTTTTCGAGCAAAAAAAAGTACCAATCCGAACTCAAAGGAGGAATTCTAATTCCAGTGAAGGAAGAGTAAGGCTAGTTATTACTAGTTCCTAGTTCTAAGACCAGTAGTTCTGGGGGCCGACTCGGTTCTTTCAAATTGTTTCTCATTATTGAGAAAGGGTAACAAAGATAAAATACGAGCTTGTTTTATGGCAGTAGTAATTAATCGTTGTTGTTTCAAGGTCAATCTATTCACCCGTCTAGATAATATTTTTCCTTGTTCACTAATAAATCGACTAATTAAACTCATGTTTCTATAATCAATTTGATCCCCCGATTCAATCGGGGGCAAACGCTTACGAAAAGTTCTCTTGGATTTAAGAAAAGGTCGCTTGGATTTATCCATGGTTTGTTTATTCCTTATCCAGAAAATCCTATTAATGAATTAGAATTCAGAAATAGGATTTTTTTTATTTATATATGTTATATATAATGTTATTTTTTCTATTTCCTTAGGAGGTACTCTATTTTTTTATCTCCCCATGAATGGTATGTTTGGAACAATAGCGACAGAATTTTTTCAATTCTAATCGATTAGGCGTATTCTGTCGGTTCTTTTGAGTAATATATCTGGAAATACCCATCGATCTCTTACTCTTATTAGCACCGTTTCGGACACAAGCGGTACATTCCAAAATTACTCTTAGTCGGACATCTTTACCCTTAGCCATGAACCTCCTTTTCATTTTTGATTTACTCAACTCTTCTATTTTCAATTTGAAACAAAGGCAGGAAAAAAATAGAAGTTACTCACTAAAAGATCAATAATGAAAATCTTAGTAAATGTAAATAATAAGTAATACAATGATTTCTAAACTCTTGCCTTAGACTCACATTTCTACCCCCACCCCATTCCGATATTCATGTAATTCAAACTTGAATCTGAGTCTCACAGACATTGAATCCGTTTTGATTCTTTCTCTTTCCTCCCTTATTCTAAAGGGAAAAAAGAGAAAAGAAAGGAGGGATTACAGATATTTGATTGTATCTTTAATCTTTTTAATTCCTTTCCATGTCAATAACTAGAATGAAAAAAAGGGGAATGTCAACGCATCCGGAAAAAAGCGATTAATCTCTATCAATAAACCCGCTAAAGCTCCAAACCATAACGTGCTTAGAACTGGTGCCACAGAGAGATATGTTTTTAGATCTCGCATTCAAAACCCTCCTTCTTTTATTGTAATACATAAAATAATGCATATATGATCAGATGCATATGTAGTTAAGGACCTCTTCTAGTTGTACACAGAATCCCTAATTCAAATTGAATTATACAATAATCTAGTAAATCAGACTTTTCTTTTATTAAAAAAGAAAAAAATACCCCCTACTTACCGAGTATTTCCTAAAATACTAATTTATATATTATACTTTTACGGTGGGTCCTGTATTTCTTATAAGTCTTTTACTATTATATGTTAAATGAGACCAAAAAGACGAAATGGGCAGAAAATTTATGTATATCTGTGGAGAAAATAACAATGTGGAAAACAAGACAGGAATTCTCTACAATGACACTGTAGAGAAATTGAAGGGATGTAGCGCAGCTTGGTAGCGCGTTTGTTTTGGGTACAAAATGTCACGGGTTCAAATCCTGTCATCCCTACTTATTACTGTTCAAAAGACAAAAGAGCAGTAACGAGGGATCTGTTGAGATCGATTCAAAACAAAAGAGAATCCTTTTCTTTACGGTCTTATCTAGAAAGCGCTCTTAGTTCAGTTCGGTAGAACGTGGGTCTCCAAAACCCGATGTCGTAGGTTCAAATCCTACAGAGCGTGATTTTTTTCTTCTTAGATCGAATTGAAATAAATTCAGTAACTTGTACAGCAATCGGAATTTGACCTCCTGTAAACGAAAACGAGGAGGTCAATTCAAAAAGGAGATGTTAATTAATCAAAGGTCCAACTGATCACCCCGCCTGTATTGTAAATATGCAGTTACGAATAATCCAGCCAAAGTAATAGGAATTAGGCCTAACACGATTCCAAATAGAGAAACTTCAATCATTTCATTTTGTTTGAAAGGAGAAAAAAATAGGTAATATCTATACCTAAATATTAATCCGAATTGGCATGAATCTCAATGACCAAGAATGGACAATTGGCGCGTTAAGTAACTATAGAATACAAGTAATCTCGCCGAAATGATTGATTTTATGGATTTTGTTTTTCAAATATTCATTTTAAATAAGTCGTATTTTGCTCAGACCAATCAATAGAGCTGACGTTATAGTTAAAGCCGCTAGTAGAAAACCGAAATAACTGGTTATAGTAAGCATGAAGGAGCTAAATGAAATTTTTTTATGCATATAGTTCTAAAGCACTTACCTAATTTTCTATTTTTTCAAAATAATAGGATAGGCCAAAATACCAATTGAAAGAATAAGTTCAATTGAAATGAAAGTTTTT